TCGTTCGTGGAGCTATTTACTCGATCGCAGACATTTCTGGAACACCTCTAACAGAGGGACAAATAGTCCATTTTGAAAAAACTTATTGTCAACCTCTTTCAGATATGAATCTACCTGATTCAGAAGGGAAGAACTTGTATCAGTATCTCAATTTCAATTCAAACATGGGTTGGATTCACACTCCATGTTCTGAGAAATATTTACCATCCGAAAAAAGGAAAAAACGGAGTTCTTGTCTACAAAAATGCCTTGAGAAAGGTCAGATGTATAGAACCTTTCAACAAGATAGTGTTTTTTCAACTCTCTCAAAATGGAATCTATTCCAAACATATATACCATGGTTCCTTACCTCGACGGGGTACAAATATCTAAATTTCATATTTTTAGATCTTTTTTCAGACCTATTGCCGATACTAAGTAGCAGCCAAAAATTTGTATCCATTTTTCATGATATTATGCATGGGTCAGATATATTATGGCGAATTCGTCAGATTCCATTGTGGAAGACACAATGGAATCTGATAAGTGAGATTCCGGGTAATTGTTTCCATAATCTTCTTCTGTCCGAAGAAATGACTCATCGAAATAATGAGTTACTATTGATATCGACACATCTGAGATCGCTAAATGTTCAGGAGTTCTTCTATTCAATCCTTTTCCTTCTCCTTGTTGCTGGATATCTCGTTCGTACACATCTTCTCTTTGTTTCTCGAGTCTATAGTGAGTTACAGACAGAGTTCGAAAAGGTAAAATCTTTGATGATTCCATCATACATGATTGAGTTGCGAAAACTTCTGGATAGGTATCCTACATCTGAACTGAATTCTTTCTGGTTAAAGAATCTCTTTCTAGTTGCTCTGGAACAATTAGGAGATTCTCTAGAAGAAATACGGAGTTTTGCTTTTGGTGGCAACATGCTATGGGGTGGTGGTCCCGCTTATGGGGTCAAATCCATACGTTCTAAGAATCAATATTGGAATCTCATCGATCTCATAAGTATTATACCAAATCCCATCAATCGAATCGCTTTTTCGAGAAATACGAGACATCTAAGTCATCCAAGTAAAGCAATCTATTCCTTGATAAGAAAAATAAAAAACGTGAATGGTGATTGGATTGATGATCAACTAGAATCCTGGGTCTCGAACACTGATTCGATTGATGAGAAAGAAAAAGAATTCTTGGTTCAGTTTTCTACCTTAACAACAGAAAAAAGGATTGATCAAATTCTATTGAGTCTTACTCATAGTGATCTTTTATCAAAGAATAACTCTGGTTATCAAATAAGTGAACAACCGGGAGCAATTTACTTACGATACTTAGTTGACATTCATAAAAAGTATCTAATGATTTATGAATTCAATACATCCTGTTTAGTAGAAAGACGTATATTCCTTGCTAATTATCAGACAATTACTTATTCACAAACCTTGTGGGGGGCTAATAGTTTTCATTTCCCATCTCATGGAAAACCCTTTTCGCTCCGCTTAGCCCTACCTCCCCCTAGTAGGGGTATTTTAGTGATAGGTTCTATAGGAACTGGACGATCCTATTTGGTCAAATACCTAGCGACAAACTCCTATGTTCCTTTCATTACAGTATTTCTGAACAAGTTCCTGGATAACAAGCCTAAGGGTTTTCTTATTGATGATAGTGACGATATTGATGATAGTGACGATATTGATGATAGTGACGATATTGATGATAGTGACGATATTGATGATAGTGACGATAGTGACGATATCGATCGTGACCTTGATATGGAGCTGGAGCTTCTAACTATGATGAATACGCTAACTATGGATATGATGCCAGAAATAGACCGATTTTATATCACCTTTCACTTCGAATTAGCAAAAGCAATGTCTCCTTGCATAATATGGATTCCTAACATTCATGATCTGGATGTGAATGAGTCGAATTACTTATCCCTCGGTCTTTTAGTGAACTATCTCTCCAGGGATTGTGAAAGATGTTCCACTAGAAATATTCTTGTTATTGCTTCGACTCATATTCCCCAAAAAGTAGATCCAGCTCTAATAGCTCCGAATAAATTCAATACATGCATTAAGATACGAAGGCTTCTTATTCCACAACAACGAAAACACTTTTTCACTCTTTCATATACTAGGGGATTTCACTTGGAAAAGAAAATGTCCCATACTAATGGATTCGGGTCCACAACGATGGGTTCAAATGTACGAGATCTTGTAGCACTTAACAATGAGGCCCTATCGATTAGTATTATACAAAAAAAATCCATCATAGACACTAATATAATTAGCTCTGTTCTTCATAGACAAACTTGGGATTTCCGATCTCAGGTAAGATCGGTTCAGGATCATGGGATCCTTTTCTATCAGATAGGAAGGGCTGTTTCACAAAATGTACTTCTAAGTAATTGCTCCATAGATCCTATCTCTATCTATATGAAGAAGAAATCATGTGACGGGGGGAATTCTTATTTGTACAAATGGTACTTCGAACTTGGAACGAGTAT